CTATTTAGGGGATATTGGTAAGTGATCTAAGTAGGTGCTAAATGGTTCAATTGTACTAATAGATTAAAGCAAACAAATATCATCTTTTTCAAAGAATCGAAACAAAAAAAAATGCCAATATTTACAAATAAAATAATACAAACAATATATCCAAGCCAAACCGAATTTTCTTTTTGTGGAGATATTATTTCATATGTAGACAAATTGGATCATTTATCTTTTTTTTTTTTTTTCGGCAGTTCTATCTATGATTTCTCATTCATGGACGCTGATAAGATTTAGTAACACCTTTCCAAATTTGGAATTATGAATTTCCAAATTAGAATTTTATCGTAGTAATAATTGAATCCAATTTTTGATTTCTATCTTTGCAAAAATATGGAAAAAATAAGATAAGATCCAAATGGGGCCTTGAAGTTGAATTGACATTAGATATGGACTAATATCTATTTCCATATCCAAATATAAATTTTATATTGAAAAATCCAATCTTTATAGATATAATGTATAGAATGTTGTCTATTGAATCTTTATGATTTTTTGATTGACTGTATCAGTAACACTTACCGATGGAGAGGTAGGGTCTATCTTTCTTACCTTCTTATATTTTTACATCTAGCATTTGAACTGCATTCTTTTTTTGAGTCTTAATAGGAGATCCAAAATATGATCACGGACGAAAACCAAATGGTAGCTGTATTTTCACCAATTGTAGATGTATTTTCACCAATTGTAGGTGTATTTTCATCAATTCTAGATTTATTTTGCAAAATTTTAGCTTTCTTTTCACCAATTCTAGATTTCTTTTCAACAATTGTAGCTGTATTTTCACCAAAACATGAGAATGACGTTGAGAATAAGGATGTGAGTGCGAATGAGAACGAGGGTGAGAATAAGTATGGAAAGGAAGGGGATTCTCATCCTGAGAACGATGAGTTTGAGGGGGATTCTCAGTATGAGAATGAGGGTAAGAATAACGATGAAAATCAATATTTTTCTATATTACTCATTCTATCTTTCACGGAATCCATTCCCCTTCGGCATGGATTAAGCTCACACTAACCCGTTCATTTTTCAAAGAAAATGAGATTTCTTGAAGTGTGCTATTTCCAAAGTTTGCAAATCTAACGATTGTGATGCATATTCAGACTTATGAAAAAAAAAGTTCGAATTAGACATGAAAATCCCATTAGTATTCATTCAAGTAATTTAGTATTCATTGAAGTAATGAGCCTGAAAACTCATAGCTTCAATGGATTTCTTTCCAAAAATCATTGCATTTTTTTCTTTGAATAGGAACGAACCGCATTTTTTGCATCACTGGACTTTATAGAAAAATATCAATCAAATAGAAAGATACTTCATAAATTCAGTTAATTAAGACACACTATTATCTGGTCTGGCCTTATTTTCGTTGACGTATATCAAGAGAGGGTATAATCAATCAAGGGAGGGCCTCTCATTTGAATATGATATGAAAAGTCTTTATAAAACCAATTTTCATAAAAAATAGGAGGTCACAAATATGACGACGGACGAAAACCAAATGGTAGGTCTATTTTCGCTAATGAGAGATTTTTTGAAAACGAAGTTAAGATATAAAAACATCCGTTTGACTACTACAAGTGTATATTGCAGTTTTTTGCTCATTTGTTTAATGACTTTTTTTTTTTACAGTTATTTTATGCATAGGAAGGAAAAAAATAGCATAGAGATAGAGCAGAAACGCCAATCTTTGGAGAAGCTTGTGCGAGATGAGGAAGATGAGTTTGAGGCAGATTGCCAGGATGAGAGTTAATTTAACGATTTAGAATAGAGAAAATTTATAACAAGCATAAAACTCATAGGGAAATAAAGAAATATATAAAAATAAAATAAACAAATATTATCTTTTTAAAAAAATAAAAAATATAAAAAAAAACTTCAAATATTTACAAATAAAATAATATAAACAATATATCCAAACCAAACCAAATTTGCTTTTTGTGGATAAAAAAAAAGATAAAAAAAGGATTTCCAATTTGTTATTTGATTTTTTTTATAATTCATTATCTATCATTATTTATTGAAATTTTGAATTGAATATATTATATTAATATATTAACTAATTATAGTCATTTGGTGAATAAATTCATATTACTATCTACAATTCCATTGTTGAGATCAAATTGAAAGTCTTTTGGTCTTTTTTTTTTTAAACAGATTCTATTATATTGATTGTTCAATTTTTGATAAATCACTGCTTCATCTGGTATTTCGAATATAATGGATTCATTTAGTTATTTTGACCAGATCGAAAATTGTTTATATTAAAAACTATAATTTATAGATTCAATGTCACATTCAGTAAAAATTTATAATACCTGCATAGGGTGTACTCAATGTGTTCGAGCTTGTCCTACAGATGTATTAGAAATGATATCTTGGGGTGGATGTAAAGCCAAACAAATTGCTTCCGCACCAAGAACCGAAGATTGTGTAGGTTGTAAAAGGTGCGAATCTGCCTGTCCAACAGATTTTTTGAGTATCCGTGTTTATTTAGGATCTGAAACAACTCGTAGCATGGCTCTAGCTTATTGATACGTTACAAAAAAAAGTTTCACTTGAATCATTCATTTGATTCCTAATTTACCAAAAAAGCTCATATTTCATGAAATCTATTATTTTGAGTACGGGTTTTTCTCGTCAAAACATATTGCGCCTTTATCATGACTTTTTTTCCTCATAAAGGGAATTCAGATATATCGATGCTATATTCTATGTATATGTTTGTTATAATCCCTTGTAATAGCTTATGTTATGTATTCTCCTATCATTTTCAATTTGATAATACATTAATCCAATTGAAGGAATATTGAAAATGGATAAATATATTTGATTTCCACTGGAGATTAGGAATTGATGGACTTTCCATAGAACCTATTTTACTGATAGGATTTTTTTATTACTACTTTAGTTAGTTTAGCTGCTGGGCCAGTTACTTGAAGTTACCAGTTCTTCTATTGTCTGATGCTAGCAATGTATAGCGGTCAAATAGAATTATTTTCTTCTCAAGACCTTTTACTTTTGTTTTATAATGTAAAAGTTAGAATGAATTCCTGTTTACTTAACTTTTATCAATGTGGGGGGGGGGGAGAAGAAACGTCTTTATTCAGTTACTAAGTTTATTTTATACACTGCAGGAGGCTTTATTTCCTTGTGTTAATAGGAATTATAAGTATTGGTTTATATGGTTCAAATAAACTAAGATTCCATTTTGAAAGATTAATTCATTAATCATATCCTATTGCATTAGAAATAATATTTTACTCTGGTTTCCTTATTGCATATACTTTCAAATTCATGGATATACCCCTACATACGCGGTTATCAGATACTAATGGAGAAGGACAATACAGCACATATATTAGCTGGTATTTTTTGAAAAAAGGGAGCATGTGGATTGATTTGGATCAATATGGAATTATTACCTCACGCCCATTCTATATTTTCTCTTTGCCCGGTAATAGTAATAATAGGAATGATACAAATTAATTATGTAGCTTGAACTTTTTTTGGTCAACAAAATTTAAAAAAGAGAATAGCATATTCTTCTTTATTTCATATGGTTTTATAATTATAGGAATTGATTCTATAACCAACATGGGACTCAATGGGCCTATTTGAAAAATGCTTTATCATCGATTTATTGATGCTATACTTTTTTTCTTGGTGGGAATCAGTTAGTTGTGATAGAATGCGTCTTGTTTATCTTTAATAAATGGGAGGAATATCTATATAAAAACCAAAAACATTTATTATGTTCAGTAATTTCTCTATGGCTTATCTTGCATTACCAGGAATCAGTGCTTTTATTGCAGAATTAGTAATATTTTTAGGATTCGTTACTAGTACTAGGCCAAAATGACTTGTTTAGTAATAGCTATTGGAATAATATTGACTCCTATTTATTTATTATCTATTTATTATCTATGTTACGATAGATGTTCTATGGATATACGTTATTTAAAATTCCCAACTCCAAATTTTTTGATTTAGATTCAGGACCACGAGAATTCTTTCTTTCAATTAATAGGAATTGGTATTTATCCTTACTTTTTTCTCTCTGAAAACAAAAAAACGAAAACTTTTCTTTATTAAAAATTTATAATAGTCTTAATGAAATCAAAATTTTCAAGTAAATCTATATTAAAAAGTAAAATAATTCATCTTGAACAACATATGTCTTTCACATAAAAAAATAAAAAAAAAAAAAAAATAATTATAATGGCAGTTCCAAAAAAACGTACTTCTATATCAAAAAAGCGTATTCGTAGAAATATTTGGATAAAAAAAGGATATTTAATTACAACAAAGGCTTCTTCTTTTTTAACAAAATTTATTTATATAAAAAATTCAAAAAGTTTTATTAAAAAAAAACCAAACCAGAAAGTATTTGGTTTTTTTTTTAAAGAACCTATTCAGTCAACAGATATAGACAAAAATATTATAGATTAAATAAAGAAAAAAGATTTCACAAATTCCTTATTTTATATTTTTATTTTATATATATATACAAATAAATATAGAAAAATAGATTCTTTCTAAGAAATATATATATACCTAATTTGTTTTTATGTAGCTATCAATCAATTGTTCACAATAGAAAAATATGAAATTTTTTTCTATTGTGAACAATATAATATATTTTTTACAAAGATTATATTTTTTTATTATATTCTTATTGAAAGTTAAAAAAAACGAATTCATTTCCTAAATGTTATTATAAATTTTTAACAAATAAGTTTTGATCTTTAATTCTTGACAATTCTTTATGAATTTATTATTATTTTAAGTAGGCCGCCATGGTGAAATTGGTAGACACGCTGCTCTTAGGAAGCAGTGCTAACTGCATCTCGGTTCAAGTCCGAGTGGCGGCATTCTCTAAAAGTGATACAATAGATTCAAAAATTGAAATCTATTTAATAATTCTCAATTTAAGATTTTATAATAAAAACTATTTTATAATGTTTACAACTTTAGAACATATATTGATTCATACTTCTTTTTCAATTACTTCAATTGTAATTTCCATTTATATGATGACCTTATTAATTTTTCAAATTGTTGAATTACATAATTCACCAGAAAAAGGAATGATAGCTACTTTTTTTTCTACATCAGGATTTTTAATTTCTCGTTGGATTTCTTTAAAACATTTTCCATTAAGTAATTTATATGAATCTTTAATTTTTCTTTCATGTACTTTTTGCATTATTCATATAATTCCCAGGATTCAAAATTATCAACATGAATTAAGCACAATAACTGTACCAAGTACGATAACTGTACCAAGTACGATTTTTACTCAAGGTTTTGCCACATCGGGTCTTTCAACTGAAATGCATGAACCTGCAATATTAGTACCTGCTCTACAATCTCAATGGTTAATGATGCACGTAAGTATGATGTTATTGAGTTACGCAACTCTTTTATGTGGATCTTTATTATCTATTGTTCTTTTAGTTATTATATTAAAAAAGAAAAAAAATCCTTTTTTTATTAGTAAAATAAACTATTGGAATAAAACGATAAATATTTTAAAAAATATCCCTTTTTTTTTACTTCAAAATTACTACAAATATGATTTAATTGAGCGTTTAGATTATTTCAGTTATCGTTTTATTAGTATTGGGTTTACTTTTTTAAGTATTGGTATTCTTTGTGGAGCAGTCTGGGCTAATGAAGCTTGGGGATCTTATTGGAACTGGGATCCCAAAGAAACTTGGGCATTTATTACTTGGACGATATTCGCAATTTACTTACATATTAGAACAAATTTAAATTGGAAAGGTAAGAATTCTGCACTTGTAGCTTCTGTTGGATTTATTCTTATTTGGATATGTTATTTTGGAATTAATCTTTTAGGAATAGGTTTACATAGCTACGGTTCATTCATTCAAATTGAGATATAATTAAATAAATTATATACATATATTAAGTATTATATATTTAAAAATATTTAAAATAAAAAATCTTTATACATTAAGTTTTTTTTTAGTTTTTGAGAATCCTTTAAATGATTCTCAAAAACTTAGGCTCAATCGAACTCCACCAAAAGAAAAGTTTTCGTTTTTTTGTTTTCAGAGAGAAAAAAGTAAGGATAAATACCAATTCCTATTAATTGAAAGAAAGAATTCTCGTGGTCCTGAATCTAAATCAAAAAATTTGGAGTTGGGAATTTTAAATAACGTATATCCATAGAACATCTATCGTAACATAGATAATAAATAGATAATAAATAAATAGGAGTCAATATTATTCCAATAGCTATTACTAAACAAGTCATTTTGGCCTAGTACTAGTAACGAATCCTAAAAATATTACTAATTCTGCAATAAAAGCACTGATTCCTGGTAATGCAAGATAAGCCATAGAGAAATTACTGAACATAATAAATGTTTTTGGTTTTTATATAGATATTCCTCCCATTTATTAAAGATAAACAAGACGCATTCTATCACAACTAACTGATTCCCACCAAGAAAAAAAGTATAGCATCAATAAATCGATGATAAAGCATTTTTCAAATAGGCCCATTGAGTCCCATGTTGGTTATAGAATCAATTCCTATAATTATAAAACCATATGAAATAAAGAAGAATATGCTATTCTCTTTTTTAAATTTTGTTGACCAAAAAAAGTTCAAGCTACATAATTAATTTGTATCATTCCTATTATTACTATTACCGGGCAAAGAGAAAATATAGAATGGGCGTGAGGTAATAATTCCATATTGATCCAAATCAATCCACATGCTCCCTTTTTTCAAAAAATACCAGCTAATATATGTGCTGTATTGTCCTTCTCCATTAGTATCTGATAACCGCGTATGTAGGGGTATATCCATGAATTTGAAAGTATATGCAATAAGGAAACCAGAGTAAAATATTATTTCTAATGCAATAGGATATGATTAATGAATTAATCTTTCAAAATGGAATCTTAGTTTATTTGAACCATATAAACCAATACTTATAATTCCTATTAACACAAGGAAATAAAGCCTCCTGCAGTGTATAAAATAAACTTAGTAACTGAATAAAGACGTTTCTTCTCCCCCCCCCCCACATTGATAAAAGTTAAGTAAACAGGAATTCATTCTAACTTTTACATTATAAAACAAAAGTAAAAGGTCTTGAGAAGAAAATAATTCTATTTGACCGCTATACATTGCTAGCATCAGACAATAGAAGAACTGGTAACTTCAAGTAACTGGCCCAGCAGCTAAACTAACTAAAGTAGTAATAAAAAAATCCTATCAGTAAAATAGGTTCTATGGAAAGTCCATCAATTCCTAATCTCCAGTGGAAATCAAATATATTTATCCATTTTCAATATTCCTTCAATTGGATTAATGTATTATCAAATTGAAAATGATAGGAGAATACATAACATAAGCTATTACAAGGGATTATAACAAACATATACATAGAATATAGCATCGATATATCTGAATTCCCTTTATGAGGAAAAAAAGTCATGATAAAGGCGCAATATGTTTTGACGAGAAAAACCCGTACTCAAAATAATAGATTTCATGAAATATGAGCTTTTTTGGTAAATTAGGAATCAAATGAATGATTCAAGTGAAACTTTTTTTTGTAACGTATCAATAAGCTAGAGCCATGCTACGAGTTGTTTCAGATCCTAAATAAACACGGATACTCAAAAAATCTGTTGGACAGGCAGATTCGCACCTTTTACAACCTACACAATCTTCGGTTCTTGGTGCGGAAGCAATTTGTTTGGCTTTACATCCACCCCAAGATATCATTTCTAATACATCTGTAGGACAAGCTCGAACACATTGAGTACACCCTATGCAGGTATTATAAATTTTTACTGAATGTGACATTGAATCTATAAATTATAGTTTTTAATATAAACAATTTTCGATCTGGTCAAAATAACTAAATGAATCCATTATATTCGAAATACCAGATGAAGCAGTGATTTATCAAAAATTGAACAATCAATATAATAGAATCTGTTTAAAAAAAAAAAGACCAAAAGACTTTCAATTTGATCTCAACAATGGAATTGTAGATAGTAATATGAATTTATTCACCAAATGACTATAATTAGTTAATATATTAATATAATATATTCAATTCAAAATTTCAATAAATAATGATAGATAATGAATTATAAAAAAAATCAAATAACAAATTGGAAATCCTTTTTTTATCTTTTTTTTTATCCACAAAAAGCAAATTTGGTTTGGTTTGGATATATTGTTTATATTATTTTATTTGTAAATATTTGAAGTTTTTTTTTATATTTTTTATTTTTTTAAAAAGATAATATTTGTTTATTTTATTTTTATATATTTCTTTATTTCCCTATGAGTTTTATGCTTGTTATAAATTTTCTCTATTCTAAATCGTTAAATTAACTCTCATCCTGGCAATCTGCCTCAAACTCATCTTCCTCATCTCGCACAAGCTTCTCCAAAGATTGGCGTTTCTGCTCTATCTCTATGCTATTTTTTTCCTTCCTATGCATAAAATAACTGTAAAAAAAAAAAGTCATTAAACAAATGAGCAAAAAACTGCAATATACACTTGTAGTAGTCAAACGGATGTTTTTATATCTTAACTTCGTTTTCAAAAAATCTCTCATTAGCGAAAATAGACCTACCATTTGGTTTTCGTCCGTCGTCATATTTGTGACCTCCTATTTTTTATGAAAATTGGTTTTATAAAGACTTTTCATATCATATTCAAATGAGAGGCCCTCCCTTGATTGATTATACCCTCTCTTGATATACGTCAACGAAAATAAGGCCAGACCAGATAATAGTGTGTCTTAATTAACTGAATTTATGAAGTATCTTTCTATTTGATTGATATTTTTCTATAAAGTCCAGTGATGCAAAAAATGCGGTTCGTTCCTATTCAAAGAAAAAAATGCAATGATTTTTGGAAAGAAATCCATTGAAGCTATGAGTTTTCAGGCTCATTACTTCAATGAATACTAAATTACTTGAATGAATACTAATGGGATTTTCATGTCTAATTCGAACTTTTTTTTTCATAAGTCTGAATATGCATCACAATCGTTAGATTTGCAAACTTTGGAAATAGCACACTTCAAGAAATCTCATTTTCTTTGAAAAATGAACGGGTTAGTGTGAGCTTAATCCATGCCGAAGGGGAATGGATTCCGTGAAAGATAGAATGAGTAATATAGAAAAATATTGATTTTCATCGTTATTCTTACCCTCATTCTCATACTGAGAATCCCCCTCAAACTCATCGTTCTCAGGATGAGAATCCCCTTCCTTTCCATACTTATTCTCACCCTCGTTCTCATTCGCACTCACATCCTTATTCTCAACGTCATTCTCATGTTTTGGTGAAAATACAGCTACAATTGTTGAAAAGAAATCTAGAATTGGTGAAAAGAAAGCTAAAATTTTGCAAAATAAATCTAGAATTGATGAAAATACACCTACAATTGGTGAAAATACATCTACAATTGGTGAAAATACAGCTACCATTTGGTTTTCGTCCGTGATCATATTTTGGATCTCCTATTAAGACTCAAAAAAAGAATGCAGTTCAAATGCTAGATGTAAAAATATAAGAAGGTAAGAAAGATAGACCCTACCTCTCCATCGGTAAGTGTTACTGATACAGTCAATCAAAAAATCATAAAGATTCAATAGACAACATTCTATACATTATATCTATAAAGATTGGATTTTTCAATATAAAATTTATATTTGGATATGGAAATAGATATTAGTCCATATCTAATGTCAATTCAACTTCAAGGCCCCATTTGGATCTTATCTTATTTTTTCCATATTTTTGCAAAGATAGAAATCAAAAATTGGATTCAATTATTACTACGATAAAATTCTAATTTGGAAATTCATAATTCCAAATTTGGAAAGGTGTTACTAAATCTTATCAGCGTCCATGAATGAGAAATCATAGATAGAACTGCCGAA